TCCAAAGTCTTAAAAGTTGCATTAATCAAATTCAATTTTTCTCGTTCTATTTCAGAGTATCCAGTCATTCGAAATTGATCCGCTTCTATTTCTACTTTCCGTAAGCGGGCCCGGGCTTTTTCTAATTGGGCTAGGGCCCCCTCGCGTAATTCTTCTGAATTTTGAATAGTCTTCAAGATCCTCTGTTTCCGATTATCTAATAAATCACTTAACACTCCCTTTCCAAAAAAAATCAACACACCAAGCACTACACTTATATTTATTAAATTGGTTGCGAAAATATCAGTATTAAACCCGAAACTCCCGGCGGATGGCCAATAACCCAAGGAAAGGAAAGGGTCGGTTACATTTTTCATATGATCTCCGCTTTCTTATAGTTATAGCTTTCTTATAGTTATAGATAGACTGCTTATTTTTATTTCTATTCTTTTTTTTATTATTTTTTTATGCATTTCCCTATTTCTAAATAAAAAATACTAAATTGAGTCAAAAAATTGAGTCAAAAAATATATTGATTTATAAATGGATTTTAATGGATTTTTTTTTTTCAATTGGAAATTTCCAATTATTGGAAATTTCCAATAAGCTTGATACTTATTCGATTCGAATTAGGTACCTGGTCTTATACAGATCAGTTGCGAAATACCTCATTTGTTATAATACAATTGCAACACTTCCTAAAAAAAGTTCGTACATTGGACTAAGAGGGTAAAAGAAAAGGCGAGTTGGATCCTCATTCTTAAACCAGTGATTTCCGTAGGTTGTTGTTTCTAAGTAATTAAATTGTAGGAGTTAAATATTAAAAGAATTAGAAAAAACAAGATCAGCAAATCTACGGAAATAAATAAAAATATGTGTTTTTAGGATTAAACAAAAGGATTCGCAAATAAAAGAGCTAATGCTACAACTAAACCATAAATTGTTAAAGCTTCCATGAAAGCTAGACTAAGCAATAAAGTACCCCGTATTTTTCCTTCCGCCTCTGGTTGTCTCGCGATCCCTTCTACAGCCTGTCCCGCAGCAGTACCTTGACCAACCCCAGGTCCAATAGAAGCAAGCCCGACGGCCAATCCAGCAGCAATAACGGAAGCGGCAGAAATCAGTGGATTCATGATAAGTTCCTCGCGCCAAAACAAAAATAAAGAAATAGTTAATGATACAATCACCCAATATTCAATTCACAATTACAGATGAAATGGATAGGGTTTCTATTGAAATGCCTATCTAAATTCATAATAGTAAGACAAATTAGATATATCTTTAGTTCATATATACCTAGTTAATGTCTAATATCACATATACATGTTTTTCCCCATACCGTAAACCAAATATTGTATTTTTATTGTATCTTTAAAGTTATCGGGATTCTCGAATCGTTCTTCGAAAGATTCACAAGAGTTGTCTTATAGCAATTAGATTATATACACCTAGTTCGACCCCCATTCCTACGCGAACCGATCTATATCTTTTTTTCTCGTTTTTTTCTTACTCTTACTTTTTTATCATCCCACAGAGATAAGTCCAATCAATTTAAATGGACCCATTTGTTAGGGCAAATCGTTCTATATAAATCAAATCGTTCTATATAAATATATATTCAGTATTTGATTGATCTAAATCCATGTAATTTAGATTTAGTTTAGTATTTATTCAATTTTTTTTTGAGGGAGGGTTAATTGAAAAATTGAATAAAATCGACTGAAATGAGAATCATTTTCTATACCATCTTTTTTTAATTGTACATTGTAAATAAATCCAATAAAAATTATTACTTAGATTACCACTCTTAATATTTATATTTAATATTGGAATTAAATAAACTAAACACTAGAAAGAGAATATTCATTGGGGGGTATAAATAGGCAAACAGAAATTTTAGTAAAAAGATCTTTTAGATCTCTTTACCCCCCCTTTTTTTTTACAACTAAAAAAATATCGTAACCCTTTTTACAATTACTATAGATCGTCTATATCTTTATATATACCTTTTATCTTCCCTAAGTGGATTACCTTAAACAGCGCATACATTGCGTCAGGCTAAGATAAAAACGACTGTGTCGAAAACTAGTCAATGATGACCTTCCATGGATTCGCCTATATAAGCCGCAGCTAGGGTTGCAAAAATAAGAGCTTGAATACCGCTTGTAAATAATCCAAGGAACATGACAGGTATAGGAACTACTAAAGGTACTAAAGAAACAAGAACAACAACTACTAATTCATCAGCTAAAATATTTCCGAAAAGTCGAAAACTAAGCGATAACGGTTTTGTGAAATCTTCTAAGATGTTAATGGGTAAAAGGATTGGGGTTGGTTGAATATATTTACCGAAATAACCTAATCCCTTTTTTGTAAGGCCCGCATAAAAATATGCTACTGACGTAAGTAAAGCTAAAGCAACGGTCGTGTTTATATCATTTGTGGGTGCGGCTAACTCCCCGTGAGGTAACTGTATGATTTTCCAGGGTAAAAGAGCCCCTGACCAATTCGAAACAAAAAT